GGCAGAAATCAATGGATTCATATTAAGTTCCTCGCACCAAAAAAAAGAAATGGTTAATGATACAATCAACCGATGAATTATTACTTCATTATTCCATCACTTAAGATCTATCCGAAAAAAAAAAGAACTAAGAACTCTGAATTGAAATAATAATATTACTGAATCATCAGAGCTACTTCGATATCTCGTTTTTAGTTCCTATCCGTGGAGTCTTTGTAAATCTATACGGTTCCAGTTCTTCCATTTCTTTGTTCCGAACCATTCCATTCTTTCAATTCTTCGCTCTTTCTCTTCTATATGCATGCTTGACTTCATTTGTTTATTCATTCAATCCACAGTCACAGATAAAACGGAAGGGCTTGCATTGGAATCCGTCTAAATTCAGTGGGATGGTAAATAATATATATGGATAGCCCATATATAACTAGTGAATATCTAATATCACATATACATTGTTTCTTTAATAACGTAAACCATCCGTATCTTCTATTGAACCGGATTCTAGAATCATTCTTCGAAACATATACAGGGATTGGCTTAGAGCCCTTACATATACCCAGCTCGACCCCCCTTACTTTTTTTTAATTCTCTAATATCATACATTTTTTTTTTGCTCCTATTCTAGATCGTATATACCGGTATGAGTTGGGATAAGCTTTTTTTTAAGACCATTTCGGAAGCTAGTCAATGATGACCCTCCATGGATTCACCTATATAAGCTGCGGCTAAAGTTGCAAAAATAAGAGCCTGAATCCCGCTTGTGAATAATCCAAGGAACATGACAGGTATAGGAACCACCGAAGGTACTAAAGAAACAAGAACAACAACTACTAATTCATCCGCTAATATATTCCCGAAAAGTCGAAAACTAAGTGATAAGGGTTTTGTGAAATCTTCTAGGATGTTAATTGGTAAAAGTATTGGAGTTGGTTGAATGTATTTACCGAAATAACCCAATCCTTTTTTGGTAAGACCCGCATAGAAATATGCCACTGACGTAGGTAAAGCTAAAGCAACAGTAGTATTTATATCATTCGTGGGTGCAGCTAACTCTCCATGCGGTAACTGTATGATTTTCCGGGGTAAAAGGGCACCTGACCAGTTAGAAACAAAAATAAATAGGAACATAGTTCCAATAAAGGGAACCCAAGGACCATATTCTTCTCCAATCTGAGTTTTGCTCAAGTCTCGAATGAATTCGAGGACATATTCGAAGAAATTCTGACCGTCGGTTGGAATGGTTTGTGGATTCCGAACAGCTATAGTGGCTGAACCTAATAAGATAGCAATTACAACCCAAGAAGTGATAAGTACTTGGGCATGGACTTGGAAACCCCCTATTTGCCAATAAAAATGTTGGCCTACTTCCACATCGGATATATCGTATAACACTTTTAGTGAGTTGATGGAACAGGGTAAAACATTCATATTGCCCTCTGACATAAATAGAACTTAAAAAGGAATTATTTTGATTCAGCCATCTCGTATCTCTTTCTCAACTCGTCTACTTTGAATCAATCGTATATTTCGGATCCCAAGTGATCACATAATATCCCCAGTGATTTTGATCTCTTTTTTGAGACTCAGGGATAGTAACCGATTCAATCAATTTATGGAGTTTCCAAAGTCATTGACTTATCCTAATCAACAATTTCTTATATAGCTAGAACCGCCCTCACAAATTGCGGATACTAATTTGTTAAGAATCAATCGGATTGAAGCCATAGCGTCATCGTTCGCCGGAATCGGAATAGTTGCGAGATCCGGGTCACAATTTGTATCGATTAAACAAATTGTTGGAATCCTCAAAGTGAGACATTCTCGAAGAGCCGTATATTCTTCTTGCTGACCAACGATGATTACAATATCGGGTAACCCCGTCATATATTTGATCCCGCCCAGATAGGTTTGCAAGTGAGATAATTGCCTCTTCAACATTGCTACATCTCTTTTCGGGAGACAGTTGAGTTTCCCCGTATTTTGTTCCGATCTCAAGTTCCTGAACCTATGAAGTCTCATTTCTGTAGTGGACCAATTCGTTAACATACCACCGAGCCATTTTTTATTAACATAATGACACCGAGCCCTTATTGCAGCTGATGCTACTAAATTGGCTGCTTTATTTTTGGTACCAACTATTAAGAAGTGTTTTCCTATACTTGCTGCATCAAAAACTAAATCACAGGCTTCTGACAAAAAACGAGCAGTTCGAGTAAGATTTGTAATATGAATACCTTTACGCTTTGAAGAGATGTAAGGTGCCATTTTAGGATTCCATTTCCTAGTACCATGGCCAAAATGAACTCCTGCTTTCACCATCTCTTCAAAATTAATGTTCCAATATCTTCTTGTCATTTCTCCCCACATTTTCTTTCTTTTTTTTTTATTTAAGAGGTACCTGAAATAAATAATTGTTCCGACGGAACCTTCTACCGGAGATTGACCGTTAATACCCAGTCCAAGTCATTAATTCCTTTCTATTCGTTATTATCTTTATTAC